TCCCACAGCCAATCCAGCAGCAATAACGGAAGCGGCAGAAATCAATGGATTCATATTAAGTTCCTCGCACCAAAAAAAAAGAAATGGTTAATGATACAATCAACCGATGAATTATTACTTCATTATTCCATCACTTAAGATCTATCCGAAAAAAAAAAAAAAGAACTAAGAACTCTGAATTGAAATAATAATATTACTGAATCATCAGAGCTACTTCGATATCTCGTTTTTAGTTCCTATCCGTGGAGTCTTTGTAAATCTATACGGTTCCAGTTCTTCCATTTCTTTGTTCCGAACCATTCCATTCCATTCTTTCAATTCTTCGCTCTTTCTCTTCTATATGCATGCTTGACTTCATTTGTTTATTCATTCAATCCACAGTCACAGATAAAACGGAAGGGCTTGCATTGGAATCCGTCTAAATTCAGTGGGATGGGAAATAATATATATGATAGCCCATATATAACTAGTGAATATCTAATATCACATATACATTGTTTCTTTAATAACGTAAACCATCCGTATCTTCTATTGAACCGGATTCTAGAATCATTCTTCGAAACATATACAGGGATTGGCTTAGAGCCCTTACATATACCCAGCTCGACCCCCCTTACTTTTTTTTAATTCTCTAATATCATACATTTTTTTTTTGCTCCTATTCTAGATCGTATATACCGGTATGAGTTGGGATAAGCTTTTTTTTAAGACCATTTCGGAAGCTAGTCAATGATGGCCCTCCATGGATTCACCTATATAAGCTGCGGCTAAAGTTGCAAAAATAAGAGCCTGAATCCCGCTTGTGAATAATCCAAGGAACATGACAGGTATAGGAACCACCGAAGGTACTAAAGAAACAAGAACAACAACTACTAATTCATCCGCTAATATATTCCCGAAAAGTCGAAAACTAAGTGATAAGGGTTTTGTAAAATCTTCTAGGATGTTAATTGGTAAAAGTATTGGAGTTGGTTGAATGTATTTACCGAAATAACCCAATCCTTTTTTGGTAAGACCCGCATAGAAATATGCCACTGACGTAGGTAAAGCTAAAGCAACAGTAGTATTTATATCATTCGTGGGTGCAGCTAACTCTCCATGCGGTAACTGTATGATTTTCCGGGGTAAAAGGGCACCTGACCAGTTAGAAACAAAAATAAATAGGAACATAGTTCCAATAAAGGGAACCCAAGGACCATATTCTTCTCCAATCTGAGTTTTGCTCAAGTCTCGAATGAATTCGAGGACATATTCGAAGAAATTCTGACCGTCGGTTGGAATGGTTTGTGGATTCCGAACAGCTATAGTGGCTGAACCTAATAAGATAGCAATTACAACCCAAGAAGTGATAAGTACTTGGGCATGGACTTGGAAACCCCCTATTTGCCAATAAAAATGTTGGCCTACTTCCACATCGGATATATCGTATAACGCTTTTAGTGAGTTGATGGAACAGGGTAAAACATTCATATTGCCCTCTGACATAAATAGAACTTAAAAAGGAATTATTTTGATTCAGCCATCTCGTATCTCTTTCTCAACTCGTCTACTTTGAATCAATCGTATATTTCGGATCCCAAGTGATCACATAATATCCCCAGTGATTTTGATCTCTTTTTTGAGACTCAGGGATAGTAACCGATTCAATCAATTTATGGAGTTTCCAAAGTCATTGACTTATCCTAATCAACAATTTCTTATATAGCTAGAACTGCCCTCACAAATTGCGGATACTAATTTGTTAAGAATAAATCGGATTGAAGCTATAGCGTCATCGTTCGCTGGAATCGGAATCTTTGCGAGATCCGGGTCACAATTTGTATCGATTAAACAAATTGTTGGAATCCTCAAAGTGAGACATTCTCGAAGAGCCGTATATTCTTCTTGCTGACCAACGATGATTACAATATCGGGTAACCCCGTCATATATTTGATCCCGCCCAGATAGGTTTGCAAGTGAGATAATTGCCTCTTCAACATTGCTACATCTCTTTTCGGGAGACAGTTGAGTTTCCCCGTATTTTGTTCCGATCTCAAGTTCCTGAACCTATGAAGTCTCATTTCTGTAGTGGACCAATTCGTTAACATACCACCGAGCCATTTTTTATTAACATAATGACACCGAGCCCTTATTGCAGCTGATGCTACTAAATTGGCTGCTTTATTTTTGGTACCAACTATTAAGAAGTGTTTTCCTATACTTGCTGCATCAAAAACTAAATCACAGGCTTCTGACAAAAAACGAGCAGTTCGAGTAAGATTTGTAATATGAATACCTTTACGCTTTGAAGAGATGTAAGGTGCCATTCTAGGATTCCATTTCCTAGTACCATGGCCAAAATGAACTCCTGCTTTCACCATCTCTTCAAAATTCATGTTCCAATATCTTCTTGTCATTTCTCCCCACATTTTCTCTCTTTTTTTTTTTATTTAAGAGGTACCTGAAATAAATAATTGTTCCGACGGAACCTTCTACCGGAGATTGACCGTTAATACCCAG